GATTATCGTATATAAATGAACCTTTTGTCGAGTAAGACGATCGAGCATTTTCAATTTTATTTTGAATTTATAAAAAAAAAAGAAAATAAAAAAAAAGTCTTATTTATTTGATTTTTTTTTATTATATCAATCAATATATAGAATCAATATATAGTATATTGATTGATATATATTGATTGGTTGATTGGAATATTAAGTTGTTGGAAAAAGTAGGAAAATAAAGAAAGAAAAAGTTAAAGATAAAGAAAAGAGAGAAAAAGTCTTTTTTTTTTTCAAGCCTTACTTGTCTTGTTGTGTAATGTAACATAGTAAGTATCTTTTTTCAATCGGGAGAGATGGCTGAGTGGACGAAAGCGTCGGATTGCTAATCCGTTGTACGGGTTATCCGTACCGAGGGTTCGAATCCCTCTCTTTCCGGCTCCGGTGATGACTTGGAATTTTTTTTCTTTTTACTTTAATTTATTTATTTAATATTTAATTTAATATTTTAAAATGTAGAATAGTAAAATGCTAATAACATTGAAAAATCAAGAAAAACTTTTCTTTTTTTATTTTCTATATTTTATAATATAATTATTTTTTATATTTTTCATTCTTCACGCCCAGGATTACGTCCTGGATCATTAGATAAAAATCCAAAGATGAATAGAGAAACAAAAAATATCACTACTGTGTAAACAAATAGTTTGAGCGTAAGCATTATAAAATCTCCAAGATCTTTTTTTGTTTGGAAAAAAAATATATATATTCTCTATTTTTATACCACATATTCTATTTTAACACCAAGACATGGAGTGGTTTCTAGAAATAGAATAGAAAAGAATTTCGAAAAATTCTTTTGGAATAAAAGTCGAGTCTTTCATTGCCAAAAATTTGGTTTCATACCGAAAATGAAATATTTTTTCATGACTACAAAAAGGACTCTAAGAAGATCTGCAATGGAAAAAGTTTAGAATGAGAAAAAAGTGGGGTGATCCAGAATTCTCGCGTTTATGTTTATATTTAGACAATAACTATTTATACAATAACTTCAATATTTGAATTAAGAGCTTATGCTTTATACTATAAGACTTATCTGATCTTATCAATTGCTATAATTTTTTTCTTGAATAAATCATGAATTATTCTAGGGCAATATTAAAGATCTCATCGAAAACTTACAGCAGCTTGCCAAACAAAGGCTAATAGAAAAAAGAGTACAGGGATTACTGGCATAACATCTACGATTGGATTCAAAAAGGCGTAGGCTTCGGGCAATTTTGTGAAGAAAAAATTGCTTGAATAAAGGGCAGAATTAAGACTAAGACAGATACAAATTAAACTAAAAATATTAAGCATAACAAACATTTTGTTCTTGAAGATCATTCTATTTTGACTGAGTTATTAATATGTTATTGATATAAAAGATCTAAAAATTGAAAAAAAAAAATAAAGATAAAGAAAGGCAGACCAAAACCCTTCTTTATTAAACTCACCCAATCAAAAAAAGGCAGACCAAAACCCTTCTTTATTAAACTCACCCAATCAAAAATCCTTCAATTCTCAAATCAAAGAGGAAATCATATTTTTATACAATATCTTAATTGAATTATATATTATGATCAATAAATTCAATTTAATTCTATATCTATACATAGAAAAATTCGAACAACAAGCTAATATATTTCCTAGATATTTGGTGGGAATTGACGAAGAACTAATATCAATATTAGTTTTTATTAGTGTTAAATAGAAATTCAAATGGGGCGTGGCCAAGCGGTAAGGCAACGGGTTTTGGTCCCGCTATTCGGAGGTTCGAATCCTTCCGTCCCAGCTATGCCTGTACCTGTTAAAATGAAAATCGCATTAACAAATAAAGAAACTACATATGAAACGAAACTTATGTAGTTTCTTTAAACTAACCGCATTTTTGAGATATTTCGAATCCTTCCGTCCCAGCTATGCCTGTACCTGTTAAAATGAAAATCGCATTAACAAATAAAGAAACTACATATGAAACGAAACTTATGTAGTTTCTTTAAACTAACCGCATTTTTGAGATATTTTGTCTTTTGCTTTAATGAATAATTCTAAATCTATCTAACAGTGGAGGCGGGATTGACTCATATATCCTAACAGTGGAGGCGGGATTGACTCATATATCCTATTCACTTTTCATTTACTTTAGGATTTAGGAAAAAATTTTAGAAAGACTCAAGTCAAATAAACTACTCATAAAATGAATAAAATGAAGAAATGCTTATATGTATGTATTTATTTTTAGCATTTTTTTTTATTAACACCTTTGTTTCCATGTAAAAAATTTGTCATCTCTTACTTAATCATCTCTTACTTAATTTCAATATTTAACATAGAATATCCATAACGAATTTCAGTAACAATTCTTTAGTCTAGACAATTCTTTAGTCTAGACAATTCTTTATTATATTTGATAAATTGGGTATTTTTTTTTTTTACTTATTTATTTTCAAGCCTTGATAGTTTAATTCGAATCTGTATCTGAATATGGGGTTTTTTCTCTTCTCTTATAATGAGAAAAAAATGTATTTCTTATGGATAGGCAATTTTAAAATGAAATCTTTTTAATGGATAGGCAATTTTAAAATGAAATCTTTTTAATGATTTTTATGAGTCCTTGGGGCTCGAAGAAATGTGAGATAGGCGAATCCGTTCTATGGAGTCACTTGAGGATTCAAAAATAATTTATTTCTTTGTCTTTTGTCTTATTCTAAATTAGAATTGAAAATCAAGAAATATTCATACAATAAAATATGGGATTAATTTGAATTGTTTCTGACACTTCTTCAGAAACTGCCCAATAGAAGTTAAAATTTGAGATTACTATGTGCCGGTTGAACCAATTCAAAAATCAAATAATGTTATGGTAAAACTTCGTTGGAAACCGGTTGAACCAATTCAAAAATCAAATAATGTTATGGTAAAACTTCGTTGGAAACGATGTGGTAGAAAGCAACGTGTGACTTAAAGGACACGATCAGTTGTGGATTCTTACACCCACCCTATATATTAGTATATAGGAATGAAGTGCTTAGCTCGACATCGTTTCCACTTTGTAGAAAGCAACGTGTGACTTAAAGGACACGATCAGTTGTGGATTCTTACACCCACCCTATATATTAGTATATAGGAATGAAGTGCTTAGCTCGACATCGTTTGTTCTGTTATACACTAGAACCTTTGTTTTTTATTCCGTTGGAATGTAAATAGTACATGATGGAGTTCGAGTAGAAAGTATTGATTTATTTCTTAGGGGCAAGAATCCGGGGTTAGTCCTAATCAATAAGTTGTAACAACTTTGTAAGTATATTTTCAATATCGAAAGAGAAAGGATCCAATTCGGGCAAATTTCAAGTCCAAGAATAAGGTTTGTTGGAATTGACCAAATTCTTTTAATTAAAAAAGTGTATCACACGGAATCAATTGTGTTAGTCTAAGTCTTTAATAGAAAGAAATCGCACAAAGTGGTATGTTGCTACCATTTTGAAACGATTAAAGATCCCCGAAGTAATGTCTAAACCCAACGACTCAAGGCAAAGATAAAGGATCCTGAAACAAGGAAATACCCTTTTCAATTGTCTCAACAATTAGATTAGAATGATACATTCTATTATTATTATATTATTCTAAAAGAACGAAACAAAAGAAAGGGCATTAGAGATCACTCAATAAATGAAATCAATAAATAAAAAATGAAATGCTTAAACTTAAAGGGTTCCCTTTGAGCTATTTGAAAGTTATCCAACTTGAGTTAGGAGGGTACAGACGATTTTTTTCTTTTTTGGTAAACAAAAAAAAGAAGAAAAAGGACTTAGAAGAAAAAGGACTTAAATCACAGTTTAATTGATTTGATGATTTTATCGATCTATTTGATTGATGCTATAATTCTAGACATATACAGAACTTTGAATCATTTTTCTCGAGCCCTACGAGGGGAAAACTTCTTATACGTTTCTACGGGGGGTCTTTTTTTTCTATCGCTATCCCAATGAGCCGTTTATCGAATCGTTGCAATTGATATTCGATCCCGAAGAGAAGGAACCCGAAGAGAAGAAAGAGATCTTCGGAAAGTGGTTTTTATGATCCTCTAAAAAATCAAACCTATTTAATTTAAATGTTCCTGCTATTCTATATTTCCTTGAAAAAGGCGCTCAACCTACAGGAACTGTTCATGATATTTTAAGCAAGGGGGGTTACAGAACTTCTTCTCTACTATCTCCCCTTCTCTTGTTCTATTCATACTTTATTCATACAGAATTCATACGTATTTTTTTTTTCCTTACTTAATATAATATAAAATAGAATATAGAATAAATCATAAATTAATTGATTTAATTAATTAATTGTTTAAGTTTAATTATTATTTAATTAATAATTATTATTTAATTAATTGTTAGCAATTCATTCTTTTGTTTTCGTCATTGTGTATTTTTTTTCTCAATCTATTCACATTTATATTGACAACAGTCTATCAACTAAATATAATACGATCTGAGGTAATTGGATCTTTTCTGTGGATCTATTTATTCCTGTTCCATTGATTTGGTTTTTTTCTTCATTCAAGTGCAAGTGATGGGTTTCTTAGATTTGTTGTGATACAAACGTTTTGTTTGATTGAAAAAAATGTTATAAATTCTAAAATATAAAGAATATTTGAAATTAAAATATAAAGAATATTTGAAAATTTTTTATTTAATTTCTTTGAATTTTATTTAATTTCTTGCTAGTTTAATATTTTGATTGTGTCATGTGCTTCAATCTCTTTATTTATTTTGATTCTGTTTGTAGAATTGAATTTTTTTTTTTTGGGGGGGGGGGGGTTGCTAACTCAATGGTAGAGTACTCGGCTTTTAAGTGCGGCTAATATCTTTTACGCATTTGTATGAAGAACGGGATTCGTACATATCATCGGTATAGTTCGTAAGACCACGACTGATCCTGAAAGGAATGAATGGAAAAAACAGCATGTCGTATCAACGAAG